TACTAATATAATACAACCCCTGTTCTTCTTTAGATCTACTTGTTTCACTCCGATAGTATCATAAATTGAGTCAATGCATAGGAAATAAATGCATTTCCATACTATTAAGTTAAGTGAAATAGATAAGACATAATCTGGATTATATCACATTACTTATTTGACTTTTACTGGATATTACGGAGCCTGTTCATGCAGGATATGATCGAGTCTGATCATAGAAAAGATTCTCGTCAAGCGAACCGGCCTATCCTCCGTAGGGGGCTTGCGCGGTGGTTGAAACAAAGACACATTTAATTGTGAATTCAAATGTGGCAGATAAGAGAAAGTCATATATCTGCACGGCCCAATCAATAGTTCAAGTCACACACTCCCATAATCCATTCTTTTTTCGGAGAGTTCCCTTCAACTATTCATGTATGTCAAATAAATAATCCAATTTCTTTTGTTAAGTTGAAGGGAAATATCCAAATACATGTCTTATTAAAAAAAAAAATAATCCATATTTGTAGCAATGAAATACTATTGCTCCTCCCCAAAATGATAAAAGATTGATTACAAATATCTATGATCCATATTTTCTATAAAGGACCAGAAATGCCTTGCTTACGTATCATTGGAAAGTGCATTAACATGAATACGGCAGTAAGAAGAGGTAATACAAAAGTATGTAAACTATAAAAACGAGTCAAGGTAGATTGTCCCACACTAGCGCTTCCGCGCAATAACTCTACCACCGACGATCCTATTACAGGAATAGCTTCGGGTACACCTGTTACAATTTTTACTGCCCAATAACCTATTTGGTCCCACGGTAAGGAATAACCGGTTACACCAAAGGATGCAGTCAATACACCCAAAACTACACCCGTAACCCAAGTCAATTCGCGAGGTTTTTTAAAACCACCCGTGAGATACACGCGAAATACGTGCAAGATCATCATTAAGACCATCATACTTGCCGACCATCGATGAACTGATCGGATTAACCAACCAAAGTTAGCCTCAGTCATTATATATTGAACAGAGGCAAAAGCCTCAGTAACGGTCGGACGATAATAAAAAGTCATAGCAAACCCCGTCGCTACTTGGACTAAAAAACAAGTAAGTGTGATTCCTCCTAAACAATAAAAGATATTGACATGAGGAGGAACGTATTTACTAGTTATATCATCGGCAATCGCCTGAATCTCAAGACGTTCTTCGAACCAATCATAGACTTTATTGAGATAGGTAAACCAAGGGACCCCCCTGAGAACCGTAGATGAGAATTTCATCTCGTACGGCTCAAACAAAAATACTCAAATACTGGTTATTTGGAAAACGGATATGTGTAATAGAAAGTTTTAAACTTCTTAACTTAATCCTATGATTTCAATCTTCTTTGAAGATAAGAAAAAAATAGAAATCCGAAAGCTATTCTTTGTGGTTATAATGCCAAAATCTCAAGTCGGCTCACTCGTCTTTTCTCTTGATCCTTACAGGCCTCTTGAATATTCTATTATTTACTTCATTTTCTTTATTTTTTATTTGGGAATGCTATTTTACTGTTGTTTTTTTATTCTTATTGATAGGAATTTTCTTGTTAAGACCCTATGAATCAATTCAAAAACCTCAGATTCATACCAGAACCACGATGATTTTCAATAAAAACCTTTAATCGAAGTCCAAAAATTCCCTGAGTAAGAACTGCTGGATCATCACTTATTCACTGAATAGATATAATGAAAAAAATCCAAAGAAACGTTTGTCCTTTGATCAAAATAAAGAAAAGCGGCGGCAGTTTAAAAGAATAAAAACCGTTCCATTTATTTTTCGAAATTTATTCTTCTAACTCTTTAAATTTTTTTTAGTCCGGTTGCGAGGTCTAAATATAAATATTAAGTATGAATCATAGTTCTAATACTTTAGAATCTATTTTCTATATTCCGTGCTCCAGATACTAGAAAAAATATCTGACGGGGTAAAGCCATCTCTATCAAGATGACGGATCCATTTTATGTTCTGTACTATCAATAGGATCAATTATAACAAGTCACACACTCATATTCCGGAAATACAGAAACAAAGAAGTTTCACGGTCGAACTACCAAATAAAAATAGAATGGGCTAAAAATCAAAGACCTAAATGCTAAAACTTTACTTTGCTATTGAAAAGCTAGTTAGTTGGTTCTTGTGAATCTACTTCATAGAGATTTCGTCCAGTAAAATGGACGAATTATAAATCTCTAAAATAATAGAGAGAAATACCGCAAATAGAGCCATTGCAACACCCATCAAAGGAGTAGTTCCCCATCCCGGAGCTACTTTACCATATTCTGAATTCAATGGTTTCAATAAATCCCCTACAACAGTTCGTCTTGGACCAGATCTAGAACTACCCTCAACGGTTTGTGTAGCCATAAATTCTATTTTTTATTCATTGAGATCTGTTGACTTTGTATACCATTCCGCTGTAAATAAAGGATCTTACCCTATAGATCCAGATCCATTGTGGTCTTGATATTATATAATAATGGAAACAGCAACCCTAATTGCCATCTCTATATCTGGTTTAATAGTAAGTTTTACTGGGTATGCCTTATATACTGCTTTTGGGCAACCCTCTCAACAACTACGAGATCCATTCGAAGAACATGGGGACTAGTTGAAGTAATGAGCCCCAATATTACGATATTGGAGGCTCATTGCTTCAATTGAGATAATGAAAAATCATTTCACCTTTTTAGTTGGAACTTTAGGGGGTTCTCTAAAAAAGATAGCGAAAAAAATGATTCCTAAAGTCGAGACTAAGAGGAATGTATAAACCAATGCTTCCATAGATTTGATCGTGGTTTACAATTATAGCTTTCATACCTGTTTTAGGGGGATTATCTCCTGGATAAAGAAAAAGAAAGAACAAGAGTAAAACAAAATGCAATGATTCAAATAAAGATTTATTAAGTTCCCTATATCAAATTCAAATCACAACAAAAACAAAAAAAAGTCGAATCGAAAAGGAACAAACGAATGTTCTTTCTATCAGACTACCTGTCTTCTTGTAGTTGGATCTCCAAGTTTTTGGAATGCTCCAAATTCTACTTGAGCATCCAAATCTGGATCGATACCAGCAAAAACATCTCTGAACAAGGTTCTAGCACCATGCCAAATGTGCCCGAAAAAGAAGAGCAGAGCAAACGAAGCATGTCCAAAAGTAAACCAACCCCTTGGACTGCTACGAAAAACACCATCTGATTTTAAAGTAGCACGATCTAATTCAAAAATTTCACCCAATTGAGCACGTCTAGCATATTTTTTCACAGTAGCAGGATCACTATAACTGACTCCATTGAGTTCGCCACCATAGAATTCAACAGTTACACCTACTTGTTCGACACTATACTTCGATTCTGCCCTTCGAAAAGGAACATCAGCTCTAACAATTCCGTCTCCGTCTACCAAAACAACCGGAAATGTTTCAAAAAAAGTAGGCATACGACGGACAAAAAGTTCACGCCCCTCTTTGTCTCTAAAGATAGGATGTCCTAACCAACCGACGGCTATTCCATCTCCATTGTCCATCGAGCCTGCTCGAAACAATCCCCCTTTTGCCGGATTATTGCCGATGTAATCATAAAAAGCTAATTTTTCAGGAATTTTAGACCAAGCTTCTGATAAACTTTGATTTTCGGCTAGCCCAGCACCAACTCTTCGATATATTTCTTGCTGGAAGTATCCCTGATCCCATTGATAACGAGTGGGACCAAACAATTCAATCGGGGTAGTTGCTGAACCATACCACATAGTTCCAGCAACAACAAAAGCTGCAAAAAAGACAGCTGCGATACTACTGGAAAGGACGGTTTCAATATTTCCCATCCGCAATCCTTTGTATAGACGTTGAGGTGGACGCACACTAAGATGGAAAAGACCCGCTAATATACCCAATGTCCCTGCTGCAATATGATGAGAGGCTATTCCCCCTGGAACAAAAGGATCAAAACCTTCCACACCCCATGCGGGATTTACGGATTGTACCCTTCCTGTTAGTCCATAAGGATCGGACACCCATATTCCAGGACCATACAATCCTGTTACATGAAATGCGCCAAAACCAAAACAAGCCACCCCTGCAAGAAATAAATGAATTCCAAAGATTTTTGGCAAATCCAAAGAAGGTTTTCCAGTACGTTCATCACAAAAGATTTCTAGATCCCAATAGACCCAATGCCAGATAGCCGCCAAAAAGCACAAGCCCGAAAACACAATATGTGCCCCGGCCACACCTTCGTAACTCCAAATACCCGGATTCGTTATAGTCCCTCCTGTGATATTCCAACCACCCCAAGAATTGGTTATTCCTAAACGAGTCATGAAGGGTATAACGAACATACCCTGTCTCCACATTGGGTCAAGAACAGGGTCAGAGGGATCAAAAACTGCTAATTCATATAGAGCCATCGAACCGGCCCAACCAGCAACCAGAGCTGTATGCATTATATGCACAGAAAGTAAACGGCCGGGATCATTTAATACAACGGTATGAACACGATACCAAGGCAAACCCATGAAAATACCTCTTATATCAACAAAAAATAGACACTATGTAACTTTATTGCACTGTAAAAAACGATACTATGGACCCTCCCCTTTCAGTAAATTATCTCGCATAAAGAATTCATATTTGTTCTAGTTTTTTAGTAACAATGGAACAATTATATTCGTAGGAACAAAAAGAAGCAGATCTATTCTATACCCGATAAGTAACAATACGCAATGGTGGTGGGGGATGACTTTATTTTATATGAGTGTTTCTATTGGATATGGGTGTTTATATGAGTGAATGCAGACATATCCAAGAACGACCTATTCGTTAAAACTTTCCTTTATTCATTTGGTGTTATTTTTTTATTTATGATTTATAAATGTTATCTCAGAAAGACAAATGATTTTTAGCAAAATCAACTTATTCTGTCTCCTCACGTTCTCACACCAAAGTAAGATAGACAACTGCATCTTTTTCCATTTTATGCCGATCGGTGTTCCAAAGGTACCATTTCTACTTCCTGGAGATGATGATGCATCTTGGATTGACTTATACAATCGACTTTTTCAAGAAAGACTACTTTTTTTAGGTCAAGAGGTAAACAGTGAAATATCCAATCAACTTGTTGGTCTCATGGTATATCTCAGTCTAGAGGACAAGAACAAAGATTTATATCTGTTTATAAATTCTCCGGGCGGAGAGGTAATATCCGGAATGGCTATTTTTGATACTATGCAATTTGTAGAAGCAGAAGTACAGACAGTGTGCGTAGGATTAGCCGCTTCAATGGGATCTCTTCTTTTGGTAGGAGGAGAAATTACAAAACGTCTAGCATTCCCCCACGCTTGGCGCAAATGATTCTTATTTCTAGAAAAAAATAGAAGACTATGCCTACGCCAATATTAAGTAACAAAAGCATGGCACTTCAAGTTCGATATGCAAAAATAATTTTTTTTTTCAAAACCATTAGATTATATATCGAAAGAGTCGTATGAAAAAGGGGTTTTTACAATTTTATCTGATCTATCGCGAGTCTCTTTTAGTGTCACAATCTTTTTTTGTTTTCACACCGGAAAACTTTTAACAATATTTATATTATGTTTATATTATGAAAGAGTAGAAAAAAAACAATATCTTTTTTAACTATTTGAAAAAAAAAAAATAAGAAACTTTTGGATTGCTGAATAACAGACTAGACGAAATAAGAGAGCAACGGAATCATCATAGTCTTTAAAAAATATTCTTAAAGAAAAAAGAAAGGTGGTTATTGGATTATTTCCTGATCTGGGTCTGATAGACCTGGGATATTTTCTATTTTATTTCTTCGATTGGAGGTCAAAATCAATTTCATATTCATTGTAAAGCCGTATGCTATATAAAAAATAAAAAAGATGCCTGCTAGTACGGCTTTAAATTTAATCTTTATTAGTTTTTTCTTATTTATATCCCTTATCCTCCTTATGATCCTGATCCAAAACAAAATTAGTAAAAACCCTTATTATGTTATATTCTCAGGGTAATGATCCATCAACCTGCTAGTTCTTTTTATGAGGGACAAACAGTAGAATGTATGCTGGAAGCAAATGAATTACTGAAAATGCGCAAAACTATGACAAAGATTTATGCACAAAGAACAGGCAAACCTTCATGGCAGATATCCAAAGACATGGAAAGGGATTTTTATATGTCAGCAGACGAAGCCCAAGCCCACGGAATTGTTGATATGGTAGCGGAATCTTTGTGAATAAAAAACATGAGCCGAAGGGATTCCTCATAAATAGACGATTTGAGGTTAAATTTTCACAGAGTTCCACAAGCAATCGATATTTCACGATCAAGAATGTAGTACTCTTTGTGGTAGCGATCCTTCTATACCTATGAATCTCATTGGACCTGGCACTGTGTAAGACTCAAAAGATTCTTCCAAAATCAAAATCAAAAGGTTGTCCCCTATCTTATAAAATAAAAAGTTGCCCCACATCTTCTAAAATAAGAAGTTATCCCGTATCTTGTAAAAGGAAAAAAGATCTCGCAGAGATCTTTCCTGGATCCGAAAGAGACGAACACCCCCAATGAAGAAAAACTGTATCATGATAACCAAAAACCAAAAACCAAAAACTGTATCATGATAACCAAAAACCAAAAACTGTATCATGATAACCAAAAACTGTATCATGATAACCAAAAACTTGATCATGATAACGAAAAAGTGTATCATGCCTGAATCTAACTGGGGTTCGCGGTGGTGGAGCAACTGGATCAGAAAAAAGAGGGATTCTAGTTGTAAGATATCTAATGAAACCATCGCTGGAATTGAGATTTCATTCAAAGAGAAAGATATCCAATATCTGGAGTTTCCTTTTTGTATATTATATGGATCTTCTTACCAACCAGATTTAATAGAATCTAAATAATTCATAACCATCGGGTTAGGATTGATCTAAACCAGCTCATTATATATATGACTCACCATGCCAACTATAAAACAACTTATTAGAAACACAAGACAGCCAATCCGAAATGTCACAAAATCTCCCGCTCTTCGGGGATGCCCTCAGCGCCGAGGAACATGTACTAGGGTGTATGTGCGACTCGTTTAGATCATAGACTAAAAAAAAAGAAATTTTTCCAGTATCGGTGATTGTTTAAGATAGTTTGAATGGAATTCTTCCATTCACACACACTATCTTAACTTAAACAAAAATCTATTCTATTAGTAAGAATTATATAATTCTATATATAATTCTATTGTGTATAAAATTTATGGTTTCGATTGGTGCAAACCGAATCACCTTAATTTGCAATTTAAGATGAAAAAGACTTTCCCATTGGTAACAAATGGTTATCCATTAAGCGGGAAAAATCCTATTTCAAATAAACGAAAATTATGCCCTAAATTTTGCAAGAACGGACTAAGAGGGTCAACTACCCAGCTAATCTTCATACTTAAATACCGTTACTGTATAGCTAGATTTCGTTGTGAAAGACCTATTACTAGATATTTCATGGGTAGAGCCCATGAGTGTGAACTGTACAAGTTAACAATAACATTGATTAAATCAAGATTCAATGAAGGAAGGGGCTCCGGTGTATAGAGAGGACCTCACCGTTTAAAAAGTAATCATAGAAACGATGGAACCCGCCATTTCTTTTTCTATTTAATTTACTATATTTTTTTAAATACCTAGTATCAATACAATTTATTATTTCGAGGTTAAATGCTTAGAAAAAAAGAAAAAAAATCGTGGTTGGGAAGGTTATAGTAGCAAAAGCCATTGGAATTTTTATTTTATACATTGGAATAATCCTTTTTTGTTATTACTAGACTAGGAAGGATAAAAGAATAACTGAAAGAAAAAAATCAAATAGTTATTCATCAAAGTCTCATTTATTCAATGACCAGAATTAAACGAGGATATATCGCTCGAAAACGGAGGACAAAAATTCGTTTATTTACATCAAGTTTTCGCGGAGCTCATTCAAAACTTACTCGAACTATTTCACAACAGAAAATAAAAGCTTTGGTTTCGGCTCATCGGGATAGAGATAGGAAAAAAAGGGATTTTCGAAGTTTGTGGATCAGTCGAATAAATGCAATAATTGGCCAGAATAAACCAAAAATATACTATATTTATAGTAAATTAATGTATAATATGTCCAAGAGGCAATTGCTTCTTAATCGTAAAATAGTTGCACAAATAGCTATATTAAAAGGGAATTGTCTTTTTATGATTGCCAACGAGATCATAAAAAAATAAGAATTCCCCGGAGACTGAACTCCGGGAAGGTGGTCGAATAGAAGAGATTTGTATAATAAAATAGAATTCATATGACAAAGTCATCAAAATAAATAAACAACCACGCTCAAAAAAAAAAAATTATTCTTTTTCACCTATTATCTTTATTTCTTACAACGCAACAACCCCAATTGGATTGTCGTAGTTTTCGAACAAAATATCAATCCACATTTAAATGGAGTTTAGATTCAAAATTGAATTCAATTGAAGAGTAACTCTATTTTTTTTTTTTTTTAAAAACAGTAGTAGTTCTAGTGGTCGACTCGCTTTTTTCAAATTTTTTTTTTCCATTATTAACAAAAGGTAACGAATTAACAAAGGGTAACGAAGATAAAATACGAGCTTGTTTTATAGCAATCGTAATTAATCGTTGCTGTTTTAAGGTCAATCTATTCACGCGTCTAGATAATATTTTTCCTTGTTGACTAATAAATCGATAAAGTAAACTCAAGTTTTTATAATCAATTCGATCCCCCGATTGGATCGGGGACAAACTCCTACGAAAAGATTGCTTGGATTTAAGAAAGAGTCGCTTAGATTTTTCCATGGTTTGTTTATTCCTATACCAAAATCCCATTTCGTATAAAAAAGGATTTGTTTTCTTTATATTCTTATTTTTTTTAATATATGTTTGTTCTATAATGAAATATATGCTATAGAATGTTATATGTATATAATTTCATGTTCTATAATGTTATATATAGAATTTATATGTTATATATAGAATTTACAGATATATAATTTACAGATATATAATATATAATTTAATATATAATTTTTAGAATATATCTTCTATCTGAAATCATTTTTCATCTACCTTGTTAAGGGTGACACACAAGCGATCCATTTTCTCTATTTCTTTATCTCTGCATGAATCATATGTTTGCAACAAAAGGGACAGAATTTTCTCAATTCCAATCGACTAGGCGTATTGTGTCGATTCTTTTGAGTAATATATCTAGAAATACCCGTTGATTCCTTATTAACACTCTTTTGATCACAACTGGTACATTCCAAAATAACAGTTATTCGGATATCTTTACCCTTGGCCATGAACCTCCTTTGGTTTTTTGATTCACTTAACTCTTCGATTTTCAGATTCGAAGCGAAGAATAAAAAAGGAACGAGAAAAGTATAAGTTGATAATTCAAAATCAAATTATGAAAGATTTTGTTCCAATTCATTTTATATAGTACAGTAATAATTCAGTAATACAATGATTTCGAACTATATTTCGAATCGCAGTACAGTATTTCATTTTTCATTTAAGTATCTTGTATGATATTATTGCCCCTGCCCTAGCATTCCAATTCCATTTCTGGTCTCACTCTATTATTAATAGCAATGGAATTGAATTAATAATTCAATTCCATTGAAACCTGGGAAAAATTCTGAGTTTCACTGAGACCAAATACACCTTTCTTCTTTCTCTTTTTTTTTTCTAACTTATTCTAATTAGAAAAAAAAAAAAGAAATGAAAGAAGAAGGAATTAATCACAGATATTTGATTGGATCTCGAATCTTCGTCACACTTTCCCGTGCCAATAACTAGAATGAAAAAAAGGGGAATATCAATGCATCCGGGAATAAACGATTAATTTCTATCAAGATACCCGCTAAAGCCCCGAACCATAGAGTACTTGCCACTGGTGCCACAGAGAGATATGTTTTTAGATCTCGCATTTCAAATCCTCCTTCGTTTTTTTCTTGTAATACACAATTACATATAGGAATATGAATATGATCAAATGGTTATTTTATTAATAACCACTTGCATTTGTCGGGGGAAGTCCGAATTCAAATTGAATTGTACAACGATTCATTAGATATTTTTATTTATTTTATAGAGCATGATTTTTATTTTATTTAATAAATATATATATATAATATATATTCTTATTAATATTCTATTCTAATAATATTAGAATTATAATAACTTATTAATATTCTAATAATATTATAATAACTATATTATATTATTCTATTATTTTTATGAATTTGATTTGATTATATTAATAGAATAATTCTATTTTTCATATTTTTTTTTATAAATATTTTTGATATGTAGATTCTATTTAATTTAATATATATTCTTTTTTCTTATTATTTTATTATTATTATACTCTATCTATTATTATTATACTCTATCTATTCTCTTTATTTAATTAAATATTCTTAAGAAATAGAATTTTTTTCTTTTTTCATATTCGATATTATAGGATATGAGAAAGTAAAAAAAAAAGAAAAAAATGGCAGGATATATGATATATATAACAGAAAATTGTGGAAAAGAAGACAAAGATTGTTTACAATGACACTGGAAACCAATGGAAAGGGATGTAGCGCAGCTTGGTAGCGCGTTTGTTTTGGGTACAAAATGTCACAGGTTCAAATCCTGTCATCCCTATCCCGAACTATTAGTTATCATATGAGCAGTAAAAAGAGATCAATTGAGACCGATTTAAATTGGACATACATACTCAATATCCATAGTTAACTATGGATATTGAGTAGGTATATGCATCCAAGATGTATTTGCATCACATAAAATAAAATTATTTATGAAAATAAAGCGCTCTTAGTTCAGTTCGGTAGAACGCGGGTCTCCAAAACCCGATGTCGTAGGTTCAAATCCTACAGAGCGTGATTCCATTCTTGTTAGATTGAGAATGAGACTGAAATAATGGCATAACAGTCTAATCTAAAGTCTGAATTTGATCTCCTGTTTTTTAGGATTAAAACAAAGAAAAGATATAGGAGGTCAAAAAAAGAGATGTTACTTAATCAAAGATCCAACTGATCACCACGTCGGTATTGTAAATATGCAGTTACAAATAATCCAGCCAAAGTAATAGGAATTAGACCTAACACGATTCCAAATAGAAAAACTTCAATCATTTGAATTTGTTTGAAAGGAAAAAAAGGGGAGGGTAATATCTATCCTTAAATATGAATCTGTATTTACCATGAGTCTCAATCACCAAGAATTGGAAATTTACATAATAAGGAACTATAGAATAGCTAGCATATTCCAAAATTCCAAATTCATCTTCAAATTTCAAATCAAATAAGTCGTATCTTATTCAGACTGATAAAAAGACCTGCGGTTATAGTTAAAACTGCTAGTAGAAAACCGAAATAACTGGTTATAGTGGGCATAAGGAAACTAAATGAAATATGTTCTTTTTATACATATGTTTATAAAGCACTTTCCTAAGTTTCCATTTTTGAGATAAAAATAAGAAAATAAGCAAAAAATACCACTGGAAAGATACAATTGAAAATAATTGATTCATCAATCAATTATTACGGACGAACAAAAAGAAAAATATAGTTTCATAGGCACGAAATCAATTCATCATCTGTGACATCTACCCATCCTGTGATTCCAAATCAACAGATTTATTGATCAACTCGTGAGTTGAGTAAACTAATCTAATGAAAATATTTTCATTTTTTTCTTTCTATTCGAATTAGAATATTTTTTATATTCTATTCTATAGAATTCGATTTCTATTAGAAATCGAATAAAAGAAATAGAAAATAAATAAATATATTATATTATGAATATATAAACAAAAATAAAGAATCAAAACTTTGTTGTTTAACTTCATGCAACTTTGAATTCATATGGAATAAAATAGGAAAAATATCTATGTTGACCCCCTTTTTTTTATTGTATCTAATTTGTTCTATTTTCATTTTTGATTTCTTTTAGAACAAAAGAAGAGAGTGACCTTAGAATGCCCTTTACTTCTTCACTTTGATTTTAACTTAGTAGATTTAGTAATGTGTTCCATTCTTCTAATATCTAGAACGAAAAGAAAAAGGTATTAGATCACTCGAAACTAGGATTCCTCAGTTTTTTTTCTTTTCATCATATTTTATTTATATATAAAGATCGATCCTTGTAATTAAACCAAGAAAGAGCCTTAGCCTTTTTGTGTCTAATACAAGAACAACTAATCTTATTTTGAAGAAAAATGGGATTAGTTCCTCTTTTTAGTATCTATTACTGCTATTATTGTTACTGGACGACTAACCAATTCAATTCTTTAAAATGAAAAAAAAAAGAAGGGGTTCTAACAAAAAAGATCTTCGACAACCACAAAAAGTATATTTCTAGATTTCGCATCTAATTGAATTGTAGAAATTTTATAATTTCCTTCATGAATTATTAG